TCAAGATATGATAGATTGATCATATCATTGTAGCAACTGAATTTTTTTTTACAAAAAAAAAAAGAATAAAGAAATATGATTATAAGTTATGAAAGGTAATCGAAAAGTATGCGGATAAATGGAAGGATGAAAGAAAGAGAGAAAAAATTGAATATTAATGATATATAATTCCAATTTGGAAAGTCTATGAGGTCACTGTAAGAAAAGCAATGTAATAAAGCATCAATACAGATTCATTCATAATAATTAGATAAATCTGTTCCGAAAAAAAAAAAATGAAGAGCCTTGAGCCAATAAAAACTGAGAAAATTGACTCAAAAAAAAATTAAAAAATGAAATTAAAAATTTCATATAAGAGCTCCATTGTATAATTCGGGCCTAATGATTAATCAAGAAGCGATGGGAACGACGGAACCCATGAATATAGAGGATTCTATTGAAAAACAAATCTTAGTAATTCATTGGACAGGATGGCGGAATAAACCAGAAACTTTATTATCTATTCTGATTTTTATTCTGAGACCTCGTGGGATAAACATCAAACTTAAATAGATATTGAACGAGTAAATATTCGCCGGCGAAAAATTTGTTTTTTTTTTATTTGAAAAAAAAATAATAAAATACGAAAAAAAAATTAAAAAGATAAAATAAAATAAGGATTTGTTAGAATATTATATATAACTCTAACAAAAACGACATTCGAGATGATGATATTACGTTATTTTTAAATAAATAGAATTCATCAGAGATCAGATGAAATTTCAAAAAATACCATGATTAATACAATTAATCATTAACTACATCTATATCTTAATACAAGCTTTTTTAGTCCTTTTATTCGCGAGGAGCTGGATGAGAAGAAACTCTCACGTTCAGTTCTGTAGTAGAGATGGAATAGAAAAAACCCATCAACTATAACCCAAAAAGAACCAGATTTCGTAAACAACATCGAGGAAGACTAAAAGGAATATCTTCTCGTGGGAATCGTATTTGTTTTGGCAGATATGCTCTTCAAACACTTGAACCCGCTTGGATCACATCTAGACAAATAGAAGCAGGGCGACGAGCAATGACACGAAATGTACGACGTGGTGGAAAAATTTGGGTACGTATATTTCCAGACAAACCAGTTACAGTAAGACCTGCGGAAACGCGTATGGGTTCTGGGAAAGGATCCCCTGAGTATTGGGTAGCTGTGGTTAAACCAGGTAAAATCCTTTATGAAATGGGTGGTGTACCCGAAAATATAGCCAGAAAAGCTATTTCAATAGCGGCATCAAAAATGCCTATAAAAACCCAATTCATTATTTCTGAATAGGAATATAGAATGAAAAAGCTAAATAACAGTTAAGGATAAAAAGATTATAACTTTTTTTGACAAACAATATTTTTTTACTTCGTCCTTTGCATTAAAAGAAGAGATAAAAAAAAAAATGATATGATTCAACCACAAACCTATTTGAATGTAGCAGACAACAGCGGGGCTCGAGAATTAATGTGTATTCGAATAATAGGAGCTAGTAATCGCCGATATGCTCATATTGGTGACGTTATTGTTGCTGTAATCAAGGAAGCAATACCAAATACTCCTCTAGAAAGATCAGAAGTGATTAGAGCTGTAATTGTACGTACTTGTAAAGAACTCAAACGTAACAATGGGACGATAATACGATATGATGACAATGCCGCAGTTGTCATTGATCAAGAAGGAAATCCAAAAGGAACTCGAGTTTTTGGGGCGATCCCACGGGAATTGAGACAATTAAACTTTACTAAAATAGTTTCATTAGCTCCTGAGGTATTATAAGATCTAAATATCGATAGTTAGTCTAGGATTAAAAAAAAAATGGTATTGAAATAAAATTAATTAATAGATAGTGTATCACGTATATACCCTTAATAATAAAATAGTAAAAATTTAATTCATATATTAATATATAATTCGTCTATATCTATATATAAATAAAAGAAAAAGAACATGTTGATTATATCAAAATTATAGAACAATAAGGAATTTTAACTTATCATGGGGAAAGACACTATTGCTGATATAATAACCTCTATACGAAATGCTGACATGAATAGAAAAGGAACGGTTCGGATAGGATCGACTAACATCACCGAAAGCATTGTTAAAATCCTTTTACGAGAGGGTTTTATCGAAAACGTAAGGAAACATCGCGAAAACAACCAATATTTTTTGATTTTAACCCTAAGACACAGACGAAATAAGAAAGAATCCTATAAAACGATTTTAAATTTAAAGAGAATAAGTCGACCGGGTCTACGAATCTATTCTAACTCTCAACGAATTCCACGAATTTTAGGCGGAATAGGAATTGTAATCCTTTCGACTTCTCAAGGTATAATGACAGACCGAGAAGCTCGACTAAAAAGAATCGGCGGAGAAATTTTGTGTTATATATGGTAATCCTTCTAATATAAAAATTGGATATCCGGAACTTAGGATTTGTGAAAAAAAGGGGATTGTGTAATACCA